ACTTGTTCTAATAAAATAAGAACCCATTCTTTTAGTTAGTTTGTTCCAAATCATTAACGAGTTCATTATGGAATTTATTTCTTTTTCCCATCTCGATAAAAAACCCCCTTTTTATAGGGAAGGCTATAAGATCCGACATTTTCTATAAAATTCTTTTTTATTTATCCAAAGGGGTAAAAAAAATCCCTAAGATCTCTTTTATCAAACCATGTATCCTTTAACAGATTAATTGCTTTAATTACTGGTCTCATTCGAATTTAAAAATGGAATCTAGAAGTATTCTTTACTCGAGTTTGACCAGTTAATAGAAAAAAGATTATTAAAGTTTTCATTAGGCAACAGGTTTTAAATCCTTCGGTATTTTTTATTCCGTATAAATGAAATATAGAACGAAGAAAATAGACAGAGATTAAAATGAAAGGTCTTTTTTGGATTCTTTCTTTTATGAAGTTCAATTAATTCGATTTCTCTGGCAGAACATCGGATTCCATAGATATAGATGTGAATCATAAACAATAAAAAATAAAGGTACCAATCAATAAAAATGAGTCTTTCTTACGAATATTGTATGGATATAGAAAAACCCTTTTTGTTGAAAAAATAACATATATATATTTTTTTTTATTTTTTTCTATCTCTAGTAATATTTTCTACTCTATTTCACATATCTCTATTTTTTTATGAATAGAATATTATCTAGAGAATAAAATAAATAGATATAGTAAAGAACAATTCGTTTTGACCAATAGATGTCTTTCACATCCAACTATAACAACGAGTAACCCCTTCATTTTTAAATGGCAGTTCCAAAAAAACGTACTTCTAGATCAAAAAAGCGTATTCGTAAAAATATTTGGAAAAGGAAGGGATATGGGGCAGCCTTAAAGGCGCTGTCATTAGGTAAATCTCTTTCTACCGAAAATTCAAAAGGTTTTTTTGTGCGACAAACACAAAAGTCATAAAAAAAGATTGGAATAATCTGAATCAAAAAATTGGCTCATTTCGTCGTTAATATGAAATTAAAAATTTCCACTACCTGTTGTTTGGGGCTAATCAATCTGAAATGGAACTCGCTTCGCTATTTAGGATATGTAGAATAAGAATTCTTTGATTTACTAAAATTAGAATTTCTAATAAAAAAAAACCTTTTGAAATAAAGAATAAAGACAAGATCCAAGGTTTGAACCTTTTTTTAGTCTTTTTTATCCCCCTTTTTTTTTTTGGGGGGGGTCCTATTTTCCCCATCAATCTATTTGTCACAATTACAATAATCAAAGTTTTTTTCTCTCTATCTATAATAAGGTCAAAATAAGGTCAAATTTAAGATCTTTAGTTAAAATTAATGAATCGTTGAAACTAATAGATTCCATTTATTTTGAAAACTTTTTGTTTTTGTGTAACTTTATGACTTCTTATTTCTATGAATTAATATATAAATCTCCCATATATCTCCCCCTTTTAACCCAATCGACGAAAGCCTGGAATATTTTGTCCGAATAATATGTCAGTTTTGAATAATAAAAAAAAAATAGGGTCTATTTTGTGTTCATTGATAAAAAAAGAAAACTTTTTGAGTTCTATCACTAACTAGAACTAGAGGTACGAACTTTTTAGTTACAAGAGTTAGATTCCAGGAGAGGCACCAAAGCCCTAAGGTAAAAAAAAAATGACACCCTAAAATAATGAACCTTCAAATTCCTATTTGAACGAAATTTTATTCATCTATTTTAATCTTTACTAAAAATTTTTCGTTGAGTTGACTCCTTCAATCTCGACGATTGACTATGAATAGGCTATTATGATATGAGTTCGAGCAAGCCGCTATGGTGAAATCGGTAGACACGCTGCTCTTAGGAAGCAGTGCTAGAGCATCTCGGTTCGAGTCCGAGTGGCGGCAGGCCGTCTTCTAAAATAGATACAATAGATTCTATAATGAGAATAAGATTCTATAATGAATTCAACTCCTGATTTCTATTTCAGGACTCCTCTTTTTAACATTTTTATGATATTTTCAACTTTAGAGCATATATTAACTCATATTTCCTTTTCAATCGTTTCAATTGTAATTACAATTCATTTGATAACCTTATTTGTCGACGAAATCATAAAACTATATGATTCGTCAGAAAAGGGAATGATAGCTACTTTTTTATGTATAACAGGATTATTAGTCACTCGTTGGATTAATTCGAGGCATTTCCCGCTAAGTGATTTATATGAATCATTCGTTTTTCTTTCATGGAATTTCTCAGTTATTTATATAGTTCCGTATTTCAAAAAAAAGAAAAACCATTTAAGCACAATAACTGCGTCAAGTGTTATTTTTACCCAAGGCTTTGCTACTTCGGGTCTTTTAACTGAACTACATCAATCCGCAATAGTAGTACCCGCACTCCAATCCGAGTGGTTAATAATGCACGTAAGTATGATGATATTGGGCTATGCAGCTCTTCTATGTGGATCATTATTATCAGTAGCACTTCTAGTCATTACATTTCGA